ACTCCTAACAAGAGAAAGCAGGAAAACAAGGAGTAAACAAGAGCTACAACAACTAGAGTGTCAAGGCCAGGAGGAGGCAAGGGAAGTTTCTTTTGGGAAGCGAAGCGACCTAGTCGAGCTATTGTCAAGTTAAGCAGTTCCTCTTGTCGAGCTAGACTCTACTCGCGCTATAGTCGAGGAAAGCTCGCGCGTTATTCGTGTTAAGCTGTCGAGTTAACTAGACTCGAGGAACTAATCCTTTAGGTTTAGGCAACTCCTCCTCTCTGAGAAGAGGACACTTACTTAGTTCAGTGCAACAACAAAAGAAAGGACCCTTACCCCTCTATATCCCTTTTGGGGGGAAGATCAAACTCTTTAACTCAATCTACTACTACTGTTCTCACTCATTGACATAAGTAAAAGCTACAACTTCCTTACTCAAAGAACTCGTACCGGTACTCTTGAGTTCACAACCCTAAAAACCTTAGATTGGAGTAGAAACTCGATCCTACTAATTACGTAGAACCATGAGCCATCGATCGAGTGAGTTCGAGGTGGTTCATGCTTTCTATATAACTCGCTGTACGCTAAGGCAAAGGTTGTAACCATGCGTCATGCGTGCCGTAAGCGGGCTCTGGTGGGGGAACCGGGGGGACGACCCGCCGAATTCACATCAGAAATCGCCAGAACACAAACGAAATCTTGAATTGCGTATAGAAACAAAACGAACCACTTCTATTCTCGGAGCTGAGGTATATGAAGAATGGCTTTTTGGTCCCTTTCGTCCAGTGGTTAGGACATCGTCTTTTCATGTCGAAGACACGGGTTCGATTCCCGTAAGGGATGGCTACTCTTTCCCGGCCGCTTTCAGTTAGTGTTCATTGCTGAGTGATCGCTCGCTATCTGGCTGGAAAAGGTGGTCCGGAAGCTTTCTCTCTCCCAGCAAGCAAGACGAGATCACCACTTCTCTCAGTAATGGACTTCCTTTAATTCTTCCTTAGCCTTAGATGTCCTATCATAGATTATCGAACCTCCTACAGACTCCCCATGCATGCGTTCTTTCTCTCCTCCCCTCAGCCATACATCTCTTTTTTTTTCTTTTGGCCGTTTTTGTTAGGCATTGAACCCCACCTTAGGTGCTGAGTGGTGTCCTCCCCTCCCTAATACCTAAAAAAAAGTTCCGTCTATGGAGCCTAAAGCTTAAACCATGGCATGGCAGTAAGCAGTAAGTTGGCCTAGTCTCTTGCCCAGCCTTCGCCTTCTTCAGTGGCCAAGTTGAAGCGTTCAACGGTTCTTCGGCCTACCACCTTTCTTTTTCAAGGTTGAGCTTGTTCAATTGAAGCTAATGCTATGCCCTTGTTCAAGAGAAGGCGAGGACTTTTAGCTACCGGCCCAAACAAAAGAGATTAGCCTCTTGATCGATCGATTGATTGGATTGCAGTACGAAGGGGTTTAAGAAGGAGGCATTGGAGAGAAGTAGGCATGGTGGCCAACCAAGGCAGTGAAATCGAGACAATCAATCGGAAGAGGGTTTAGTTAGGAGTCCGGGTTCCATCCTATAAGTTGAAGGAAGGGAGCAAAGGAAGTTCTCTTTGCCCTTAGTCTTGGGTTCAGTGAATAGGGAAATTAGGTTAGTCTTATTCCCTAGCTGAGTGAATAGGCCGATATTTCGTATAGTGATAACGCTTTATCTTTCTTATAGGGGTCTATTTTATCTGACTTGACTCAGCTTGACCTACTTGACTCAGCGGTTAGAGTATCGCTTTCATACGGCGAGAGTCATTGGTTCAAATCCAATAGTAGGTAAGGCCGAAAGCCCTGCTTTTGCCAGCATGACAGCAAGACCATTAATCGAAGGATGAGAATTTCACATGGTGCCGTTCTCTCTGTCCAACTCCTTACGCAATTGACGTAGCAGACCTCTCGCATGATTGTTTCAATGATGTATTCAATCAATCAAGGTCGTAATAAGATCAGGTTACATGATTGGTCTGTGAAGGAACATCAAGAAAGAGGATCAGACTTGAAATTCAGGCTATGGAAGTTTCGATCTTCCCATAAATATATCTTTGAATGGTATGGTGTCGATAGCGTGTCACGTCATGGTAAGCGATCATCAACTTCGATCTTGAATGTCTCATAGATAGGTAGGTACGGCCGATACCACAATACGGGTGTCTTACCCATCTTTAGGGATAAGAAAGAAATAGAAGTCCAGATAGATATAGGATTCATTCTATTTTATTTACCCACTACGGTCGTGACAGGTTGACCATTGTCGTCAACTAGGGAGAACTCAGTCAGCTCCCCGCCAATGAAAGCTGGTGACTTCAGGTTCGAGTTAATAATTTTTAACTCGGACCATCAAACTGAACCGGGAACGGTCAGGTGCACCCATTGGACGCTGGAGCCAATGTTCTACACAATGAAGGACTGCACATCACAAACTAAATAAAAAGAAACCATGCACTCTTTTATCACATGCAGAGGACTGCTATACTCATCCCATTTCTGTTGAATAAAGGCAGCCTTATAATGATCACAAGTAGAGATCTCGTCCTTTTTGGTATCCTAATTTTGAGCCTTATCTTTCTCTTTCGTCAATATTCTTTTCATTTAAAAAGAAGGTATGGCTCTCCAGTTGTATATGTTATTTATTTCCCCCTTCTTTGTTTGACCTCCGTCTTTTGCTATTGTATCCGTATCTATGTAGTTTCGTCGAATATTGGTTTATTTTTCTCTGATGTGTTGACAGTCTTTATTGAGATTGGGTTGGTGTTCAGTCTACCGAATGGATTAGAATTTTACAAGATCGTACCGGGTAGCTGAAAGAGCGCTTCTCCGGGAGACATGGTTCGAAAGGTAAAAGTGCATTAAAATCCCATGCTTTTCTTTGGTCAACAACCAAGCACATCTAACTTTCGTTCTTCACTACTCCGTGCAGGAAAGACTCTCTTTCTGTATGGAGGGAATTTTGATTTATCAATCAATCACTATGTTTCCACTCCATTTTCATTACGAAGATGTATCACGTCAGGATCCGTTGCTCAAACTGAATCACGCCAACGTTATGGAAGTTCCTGGATCGTGTGAAATAAGAGTAGTACCAAAGACACCCTATGATTTCATAATAAAAAATGGAAAATTGTTGGCTATGGAGATTCCGCGCGGTCAGAAATTCATACAGACACAAAGGGGTTCGACAGGAAAGTCGTTTCGATCCAATCCATTCTTGGGGTCAAATAAAGACAAAGGATATGTCAGTGACCTAGCACGACAAAGCACTCTCCGAGGGCATGGAATGTCTAATTTTTCGGTCAGAATCTCGACAGTAATGTCTCTGTTAGATTCTCCGGTCGAAATACGGGAAAACTCCATTCAATTCTCGATGGAAACGGAGTTTTGCGAATTCTCCCCGGAACTGGAAGATCATTTCGAGATCTTCGAACATATTCGAGGGTTCAATGTGACTATTGTCACTTCGGCCAACACACAAGATGAGACTTTACCACCGTGGAGCGGCTTTTTGCAAAAAGATGAGGGAGAAACTCAGTAAGAGATGTCGGAGAAGCGAAATATACGAGATCACAAACGCAGATTGCTCGCGGCTAAATATGAATTGAGACGAAAGCTTTATAAAGCCTTTTGTAAAGATTCCGATCTTCCTAGTGATATGCGGGACAAACTTCGTTATAAGTTGTCCAAGTTGCCAAGAAAGAGTTCCTTTGCACGAGTAAGAAACCGATGTATTTCCACGGGTCGCCCTCGTTCCGTATATGAGTTATTTCGAATTTCTCGTATCGTTTTTCGTGGATTAGCATCTCGAGGTCCTTTGATGGGCATAAAGAAATCGTCTTGGTAGCAACCGCCAAACCAATAGAACAAGGGTTAGCTCTGCAGCTGGTCCACAAGCAAGGTAAGTAGGTCCATTACCGGCCGGCTCCGGACCGAAAAGACCTAACGGAGTAATCCCTTATCTCGGATCGGAGATGCTAACGGGGCTGGAATCGAAGTGGGGGACCTATCTACCGCCTGTGTCTATCTCCTGTCAAGTATGCTCCCCAGACATAGACTACGTACAGGGTAGTACTCTTGGATATAATATCACCGCGTGAACGTGAACATAACATTAAGTTACGAATGTAACTCCCGAGGGATCGACCACTATTCTAAATAAAGTCAGGCGGAGAACTCTTGTTCATTGGAGCGCCGGAGTGCGGAGGTTGTTCCCATCATTGAAGTCAGAGTGTGGGACTGAGCCTTCCGAATGATAAAGAAAAAAAAGTGCTTAGTTTCGTTGGAAAAACCAACGAAAATATCATATTTACTTTATCTCGCCCAACTTCTAAGGATAGATAGAAAAGGTTGGAGAGAGTGACTTTCTGAAAATCTCTCCTTTCTAAAGCTGCGCAAGGCGGCCCCACCCCTCTTTTCCCCCCTTTAATGAAAGACCCTCGCCCGCCCCGCTTCCTATTCATTTTTGGGTCGGGACCCGAGGGCCTTTTTTTTCTCAAGAGGTGATTTCGAGAATCAACCAACCGACAAATCCGTAACCCAGGCCCTTCGACGCTCGCTTCTTTCGCTGTATACCCCCTCAATCCTTCGGAGGTAGGTGGAAGAAAGAAAAGGTACTATAAATAATAAATAATGGATTCTTTTTTTTAGGGCCCCAGAACGAAAAAAAGGTGGGGGAACCAGAGTTGTCACGATAGGAAAGAGAAAAAAATGACTATAAGGAACCAACGATTCTCTCTTCTTAAACAACCTATATCCTCCACACTTAATCAACATTTGATAGATTATCCAACCCCGAGCAATCTTAGTTATTGGTGGGGCTTCGGTTCGTTAGCTGGTATTTGTTTAGTCATTCAGATAGTGACTGGCGTTTTTTTAGCTATGCATTACACACCTCATGTGGATCTAGCTTTCAACAGCGTAGAACACGTTATGAGAGATGTTGAAGGGGGCTGGTTGCTCCGTTATATGCATGCTAATGGGGCAAGTATGTTTCTCATTGTGGTTCACCTTCATATTTTTCGTGGTCTATATCATGCGAGTTATAGCAGTCCTAGGGAATTTGTTCGGTGTCTCGGAGTTGTAATCTTCCTATTAATGATTGTGACAGCTTTTACAGGATACGTACTACCTTGGGGTCAGATGAGCTTTTGGGGAGCTACAGTAATTACAAGCTTAGCTAGCGCCATACCTGTAGTAGGAGATACCATAGTGACTTGGCTTTGGGGTGGTTTCTCCGTGGACAATGCCACCTTAAATCGTTTTTTTAGTCTTCATCATTTACTCCCCTTTATTTTAGTAGGCGCCAGTCTTCTTCATCTGGCCGCATTGCATCAATATGGATCAAATAATCCATTGGGTGTACATTCAGAGATGGATCAAATTTATTTTTACCCTTATTTTTATGTAAAGGATCTAGTAGGTTGGGTAGCTTTTGCTATCTTTTTTTCCATTTGGATTTTTTATGCTCCTAATGTTTTGGGCCATCCCGACAATTATATACCTGCTAATCCGATGCCCACCCCGCCTCATATTGTGCCGGAATGGTATTTCCTACCGATCCATGCCATTCTTCGTAGTATACCTGACAAATCGGGAGGTGTAGCCGCAATAGCACCAGTTTTTATATGTCTGTTGGCTTTACCTTTTTTTAAAAGTATGTACGTGCGTAGTTCAAGTTTTCGCCCTATTCACCAAGGAATATTTTGGTTGCTTTTGGCAGATCGCTTACTACTAGGTTGGATCGGATGTCAACCTGTGGAGGCACCATTTGTTACTATTGGACAAATTCCTCCTTTTGTTTTCTTCTTGTTCTTTGCCATAACGCCCATTCCGGGACGAGTTGGAAGAGGAATTCCGAATTCTTACACGGATGAGACTGATCAGTGAAAAATTCTGACACCAATCATTTACGTATTACACCAAGAATTAATTGACAAGCGCATTAGTTTTATGGCTATGTTGATATAGCTTAGAAAAGGGAAAAGAGAGTGACAGAACTGAAAAAATGACCTAAACACCCTTAAGAATCCATAGGGAATAAATAGGGACGTGAGTCCCCTCTCCATGAAACAATACAATCCGTTTGCCTGTCTTGGTTGATTTCGCATATCTCTTTCTTGTTCTTGGGCAAGCTGCTCTTGCTCAAGTGGAATCAGTTGCAGTTGGCATATATAAATATAAAATAAAAGTAGAAGATCCTGTCTTCTTTTATTATATTAATAAATTTAAAGAGAGGAATCCACTGGCCTTAGCTCATATACCCGTAGCTCATTGGGCAGATTGCTTTGAATAGCAAAATAGTAAAGATCAGAGTCGACATTCTTGGATTAGGCTGGTGCTATTTCTTTTTTTTTATATATAAATAATAAGGAGAAAGGCTGCCTTAGGTTTAGTTTAGGAGTTTGAGTTCTCTCTGCTTTCATAGCCTAGTTTCGTAGCCTTGGTGCCTAGCCTTTTCTGATCCCGGGAGAATAATAAGAATGGCTGTTCTTGAATCAGCTGTGAAAGACGCTCTTGCCTCAGTTGATGTTGGTGGAATAGATCCCTAAGCCCATTCCGTCTCTCGCTATATCCTTTCAAGCTTTACAGACTGCCCATTAGCGGTCCAGTTTAGCAGACCTACCAATCGGCCTCATTCATCTTAAGCCTCCCCAAGCCCCTAAGTTGAATTCTTGGCATCATAGAGGTATGGTCTAGTTTTTACTACCTCTGTCTGGTATTCTATCATTCTTTCCTATCTTTTGACTGTGAAAAATCTTGCAAGTCGTATACGGTCTATTTCCTTCAAAAAGCCGAGTTGGCATAGAGTCGACGCAGGAGATTCGTGAACAAGCCAACTCCGTTCCTAGCAGTAGCAGCCCTTATTGCGACAGAGAGAGCTTCCAACAAAAAAGGAAAGCTCAATCCCATCTCGTGCCCTGTAAGAAGGAACGTCATCAGTCCCAGAGCATATTCGATGCCCTCTTCCGATGCAATTCCTTCTACTATTGCTGCCCCGGGGAAAAGGTACCTAGCTAGATTAATTAAATAGCACCGCATTCAATAGGAGCATTCGATGCCTATCTCCTTCCTCCTGTTCTAAGATTGACTCTTCCCGGCCTTCCCTTGCCTTGGTACAGCTATAGCTGCCCTAAGCCTTAGCCGGCTGTTCGAAAGCCAGACTAACAAGTTCCGATAACAGTTAGCTATTATCCGTTTTTTATCTGTAAAGGCATATGCCACTACATGGATCGCTACCACTTAATCTTACCCCAGGAACTGGGAAAAAAGAGGGCTAAAAACTGGATCCCCCAATAGCTCGAGGAAATACACTACAATTGGGAACAGCCTAGAATCGATGCTTTTACAGAGTGAACTCTCCTTCCTAAGCTAGTTTTATAACGTATTTAAAATACAGAAAACTCTCTTTAATCTTACACTGTATGGAAGGAAGGCCTAAGTCTCTTTCTTTTGCTCTGGATTGCCTAAGAGAGTTTGCTTACTCCTCTATTACGAATTAAGCCTGGCTTACTGGCACGAGATGTAACAGGGAGAAAGAGGCTCAAAGGTCAAAGCAACTAAAACTTCTCCAACTACATCGGCGTAACAAAGAAATAGAATCTCTCTTTACTTGATAGGTGATAGGCATACTGCGAGACTCTTACTGAAGGGTTTAAGAATGAATGGATGAAAGGCTAGAAGGGACGAGCGAAAGGCTGATTAGGCTTCCTGGTATTCAAGTTAGCTCGGGACGAAAGCAGATGCTGAATTAGATACAGTATCTATCACAGACGAGAGAAAGGAAGCAGAGAATGAAGAGAGGATGTGACTACTACTTAGCGTTCTCTGAGGTTGCTATTCTTGCTAATGCCACTCTTCGCTTTACTTGAGTAGCACTTGATAATGAATCTCTTCTTTTAGATCTGAGAGAACGCGAATATCGAAGATATTGCTCTTTTAAAAGAAGAAAAAGATGGTTGTCGATGTAATTGAGCTTTAGCGAAGCTTAAGGAGGAGTGTTAACGATGGAAAGGGTGAGGTTACGAAGCATTCTATTTTAAAAGCATTCTAACTCGGTTTTCAAGGTGAAAGAAAGAGCCTGGATAAGGGCCTACTTACTGGACTTCTCTGGAACCCAAACTCCTTACAGGAATCAGATCAGTCCTCGGTAGGGTACCGAAAGCAGGGAAAAAGAATTGGATATAGGGCCGCGAACTAAAACTTAATTAAAAAGGAGTCTTCCACCAAGGCCGCCCGAGAACTCTTTCTTAGAAGAGAAGTTCATCATCCCATTAGTTCTCTCTTTCGCGAGGGGATCCATGCTTTATGGCTACTTCTTTTTATTCTGCCTATCAGGACGATTCGTAGCATCTGAAATAAGAAAGGGATAAATAAGCAAGCCTTTTGAAACTCCTTTCAAGTTCGCAAAGCTTACGATCGAGTCTCTTCTTAAGCAGTTTTCATCCCGCTAGAGATTCCGAATGTAGCATTTTTCCTTTGGCAGGTAGACTAGCCGGTTTATGTTTATGAAGCTAAAAAAAAGAGAAAGAAGATTAAGAAAGAAAGCGAGCCGGTGAAGTAAGAAGACCCGATGTAAGATAGACAGATCGGATTCCAGTTTGAAGTATTACCCCGGATAAGAAATGCTTTTTTTCAAGCGGAAGGCAGAAACTTCACTACAGGGGAAGGCTTATGTCACTCGGATGGGAAGGCGTAGGCGTAAAGTAAAAAAGCGGTGGGCTGGCTTAGACAGCAAGCAAGCGAGGAGATTCACCAAGCCGGTGTGACAGTATGAGTAGGGTAGACTAGCGGGCAAAGGAAGCTCGGATCTTTCCATCTCACTTCACTCCGATTGACCTAAGGAAAGGCTACTAAGGCGAGATAAAACTAGTCGGCTAGCAGTTCAAAGAAGTCGGTGATAAGGAGAGAGCTTGGTAGTTCTGACTTTACTGTTGATGACGAAAAATAAAGTTTTTTTAAATAGCTGACTTGACTTTTGACTTTATATTATAGGCTAAGGCTAGCAGGACAGTTTCACTGCTAAGTAATGTGCTCACGAATTGGATTTGAACCAATATCGATGCTACTTGCCCTTTAGTATAGTAGATCGTGGTGAATGGATTTTTCGTCCGCTCCTGAAATCACAAAAAACATCCATGAAACTTCTGGTTTTTGTCGCTAGCCCGGACCTTTAGTTTTCTCGCTTGTTCCGGGGATTAAAGGTTTTGAAAAAATAGAGTGCATTAGCCCGACATGGAAGGTTCAGCCCTTCCACCCGACCGATCCAATACTGCACCCCCCCTTTACCTGACTTCACCACTATATCGTCGATATAAATCGCCTCGATCTCTTTGTGCATCATGTCTTGGAATATGGTGGTCATGGCTCGCTGATATGTAGCACCCGCGTTCTTTAACCCGAAAGGCATCACTTTGTTTATAGAAGTTACCCTTGATCCTATTGCTTGCTTGGATTGCTGCCTCCGCATCGGATCACTCGGCTACCAAATCGCTATAAATATAAAGAGCCCTCCTTTGTTCGGCATCGAATCGAGCCTAAAGGGTGTCCGGTAGGAGAGGTAGGGAGGGGTAAAAACCTTGTCGGAAGAGAAGGGGACAAGGGAATTATGGAGGGAGCGTAAGGGAATTGTTTTCTGAGTAGAAGGAAGATGCCAAAAGAAGGCAAGGAACTTCACTGAAAGCTGGGGAATGGATAAATGCCAAAGAAGTCAGACCGGAAAGAGCTCTTGTCGGTCTGAAGAAGAATCTGCAGTAGAAGAAGGTGCTGCTATTACAGAATCTTGACAAATGTCCAAGCTCTGGGACTGATGATTTGACTCTTTCTGGTGAGTGAATAGCCGTTGAATGAAATGGAATCAGAATCTCCTCTTTGAGAATAAGCTGTTGGTGGAAGGAGGAATTGCACAATGTGCTATCGAATTCGCTGCATCGAATACCCTGTTTGGCTCTTTGATATAAGGAGGGAATGGAAGAATTGGACAAATAAATACTGTTTGCGACGAATATGCTGCTAGTCTTTTGGATGGGGGATTTCCGCTCTTAGGCAATCCTCTTTGACACATCTATTAGACCGTGGGGCACGAACACGAAGGGGAGCCTTTCTTTCCGCGCAGTTAAAGGAAAAAAAAATATATATGTCTATAGCTTTCACGTGGAGAGAGGCTTTGCCCAAGGTTTTCTCCCGAAATGCCCAGAAAAAATAGGTTTTTTTTGCCTTCTTCGCACAGAACAGTCAATCTACGAGGGGGGAGGAATAATAATATAAATAATAAAAGAAGGGGACGCATAAGGACTTTCCTTGCCTACGGGATGTGCACATGAATCACTCAACTATAAGGAGTTTGCTTTCTAGTTCTAGTAGCAATTCCTTTGTCTGCTTCTTTGGACGTCTCAGCAGATTCATTCTGCTGCAAGCCCAGCTCGGCTTACGCAATGATCGGAAGAACTCTCTTCAACTGCCCATGATTGAGACAGACGTAGATGAGAACAAATTCTTTTCATAGTCTGCTAATTTTATTATTGTTGCATCTCGTCGATACGATAGGTTTATTGACCTTACTAGTCGCCCTAAAGGTTGACTGTCTGGATAAGACTGTTTCAACAGATAAGCGAATCAAGTGGTGGTTGACGACTAGTCCTCGTTTTCCCTATCAGGTGTGGGCTTAGATTCTCCTGTCCCTTTGCGCTGTGACTAGGCCCCCTTTCCGCTTCACGCAAGAGCACGCTCCGAAGCAAACGAGCTTCGCCGCTAGTAGCCTCCTTAATTAGTCGAATAGCTTCTTTCCGGCCAATCCTACACTCCTTTCTCCTATTCTTTGTTTGGTGGGAGGGATAGCCTGAGAGCTGAGTGAGGACCTTCTTTGAGATGCTCTTTTCGCAAAAGACTCCCTCCTGTAGCTTATTGCGCTCGATCTACATCCTGCCTACCTAACTCGATGAAGCTCTTCTTCTTACACACAGAAAGAAGGTTTTTGCTCTCGTATTGCGTTCCACTTCGTTCAGTTACATTAGGGCTCTACCCAACTCTACCTTGGTTGGTTCCACCACCACTAGAGATTGGACATATATATATAATTATAAAATATAAATATAAATAAGAGATTCTTTATAATTAATAAAGAATTATATATATATTAGTTAAATAGCTGCAAGACCAAAACAGGGTGCAAAAAACCGAAAGCCCTTCTTTTAAGTTCCTCCCAGATACATGGCTTACATACCCGGCTAAACATTCTTGGAAAACAATCGAATCGAGGGTCCGGAAGAGAATTGGCCTTTATTTAAATTTAAATAGGCGACAACTGCGCTGTTCACGTTACAGCTACTGTGTTGACTGTAACTACATACGAGATTTTTAGCTTAAAAACCATTTTCTGCCCGGGGGAATAACAACGAAGAAAGAAAGCAAGAGAAGACCATCGAGGCGGCAAAATCCGCTCACAGACCGTCTACCTTAACTCACTCCCTGACTGGACAGACTGAATTGAACTAGAGCTTCTTGTCGGATCTCTCTCTGTAAAGAAAGAAGTCCTTGACTCAGAAGCACGAATCTAAAGATTCCCTCTCAAAGCAGCTATCTGAAATGCATAGAAAGCAGTTGGATGCCTAGCTAAGTTGAGTGCTTTCGCACGTGCTCAGACTCGCTGGCAGAAGACAGTCCAACTTCCTGCCGGCTATGCTATCAGTCAAAGAGACCCGAAACTGGATCGCTGGTAACCCTATCTTCTATATAATCAAAAAAGATTCCTGCTTTGAAATGGTCTCACTGGCCTGGCTTGCGTAAAGCTAACTTGACAAAGATCTGAACTGATCGATGAATTTCCCCTAGCTTGTTGTAAGGGGCCCTCCTTGGATTGGAAAGAGCTGGGAAGTTCCTAGACTATGGGGAAGGAGTTTACAAGCTGCTTTGATAGAACCAGGACAGGCTACTGACTTTCGCCTTGCTACTCGGCTATTAGATCCTTTCCTGGGATTTCCCTCAATTCCATTAATTAAGAGGGGTTTTTACCTCTTCAACTCGTTCAAGCGGCATGACATCTTCATTGACTGACTCGGAAATGAGCCCGTCACCCGAGAAGACGGACTGACTGGCATCGTACAATATAGAAGGCTGATCCCGCTTTGTTAGCCGCTCCTTCATCTGTCAGTTAAGCTGCTGATAGCTCATTCCCTGAATCATCGGACACAGCCATACCTTATGTGAGTTTGTTTGCTGGAATAGAGGTGTCATAGGACTTCCCCGATTCAATTAAAGAAGGAATCTCATCTCTCTTCCAATACAAATAGAACAGGAAGAGTAGGAAGTCCGTAGCTTGTAGCTTGGCCTGACTGCTTCCTCCACTAATTGCCGGAAGAAGCCGGCCGTAAAAGAAAGATCTTCTACTTCAACCTGGCATCCCTCAACTGCTGATGCGGCTGCTACGCTTTGATTCTTTATTCCCTCTGCAGTTACTGGATGGGGTGGTATATTGGATCCAGACTGACCACCGTAGTAGGGCGAGAAAGTGATTGATTCAATAGACGGTTATCCATAATCCAGTCTGAAAGAGATTTTCGATTGGGCTTGAAGAATGCTCTACGGTCGAGTGGGCTATCGCTCCCGTTCGCCTCAACTCTTTGGTTCCTCTCACGGTATCAGTTCAAGTCCTTCCGTTCCATCCCATTTCCTCCTATCCTGATGGTTGAGCTTCGGAGCTCACGATGTCAGAGTGGCTGTGGTGGGATGATCTAGCTGCTGGCATTCCTCGGAAATTCAGCCTTAGCTACTCGACTGCCCTAATTCGCCTAATGGTCCCGGCTTCTCCCGCTAGCGCTACTCTTGCTTTTGTGCCAGCTTGCTTTCATATGGGCGTCCGGCAAAGAAGGGGAGAAAGCCCTAATATAATATAACTAGGCGCCTCTTGGGGTCAGCTGCTTGGCTTCGTAGGACCTCTCCTCGGATCCCGATCAATCAATAGCCGAAGTTATTAAGCCCAGGCTCGGCACTTTCGGAATCAGAGCTGGCTTTGTTGATGTAATAGAGAGATCGGTGTCAGTTTAAGCAGTGGAGACAGACTCAAATGATGTCTTTCCCAGTTCCCGCTGCTACCATTCTTGTTGGCCTTGGCACCTGCCGTCACATCCAGATCTGAGAATGGCGTCTATTAAGAGATTAGCTGAAATACAGTGAAAGCCAATTTCTTTGGCAGAGGCCTATTTACTTTAATTGAATCAAAGGTCAATCCGGCCCTCCCTTTGAGAATAGAGAGTGTTACCTTTAACTGGTCGGGATAAAAAGCACCTGCCTAAAAATGGCTCTAGTGCTTGACTTTTGCCTGCCGAAAGAAATGCATGACTCGTACCCCTAAAGAATAGCTTTCGGCATGATAATAAGGCTCCTATGAGGGCTGCTCCTATTTCTACTGAGGCTAGAAAGACTCCTTTTGACCAAGAAGAAACTATCCCTAACTAGCCCGCCGTTCTATAACCCGTGGAACTGGCTATCAAAAAATGAAATTCGATACTTCCGGAAAGAAAGTATGGTCAATCTCCCCCTTATAAAGACTGTCTTTATTAGCCTTTTCGATGCCATCTCTTGTTTCCGCTCAAAGAGCGGCTATTCACCATCAGGAAAGACAGTAAGCCAAGAAAAGAAAGAACCGTAGGCAAGGAAGAAAGAAGGAGAGGAGCGGAAAGGTAAATCAATAAGGAGGACTGGTTGAAGGGGAGCTTCATGAGCCAAGGAAGCTAGGAGGAATCAGTCAGTGCTGTATTACGAAGTAGTCCTCCAGCCGATGCTGTATTAGTGGATGGATTTGACATATTAAAAAAGTGATTATACGAGTCTATAGGTGCGAACAAGCTGGAAGCTCCTGCGGGTGGTCGATCATAACAGACTAATCGGCTCGATCTTTATCGTAATCGTATAAAGAGGAACTGGCCTCGCGTCAGATATTGGTTTCGCTGATCGGCGGCTTGCAACATCACATCTGGAACGACCGATCTATGAATCTAGAGCTTCCCGCGTAGCATAGAAAGACATCAAGAAAGCTTGAATAAGATTGTTAAAGGGTTTGAGCGTAGAGAAAGAATTCGAACTGAAAGAGTCTTTCACTCATGCATTTCCTTCAGGCAGGAATAGGTGGCGAAGGCTACTTGTTCCTTGGCGGGCTATAAAGGAAAGGGGTGATTTTTCCTTTACGGCAAGAAGAGTTGATGTACTTGCTTGTACTTCTCCTTCTTTGTCGAGATTGGGTTGGTGTTCAATGTACTGGGTACAAGATCGAAAAGAATGCGAGGGTCGATGTAATTGACCTCTCGACAAAGTAATGTGAAAAAGAAACTAAGTCCCCTAAGACGGCTTGAGTTTGCCTGAGTCTGAAGGACTCTTGAGGAAGAGTTAGACGCTAGAGGATTTTCCATCGACAGAATTCGGTAGGAGACAGTATCATAACTCTGCTAAAATGAGAGTAATAAGCTCAATGCCCTTACTCACAAGAGTAAAGAAATTCAATTTCATCTCTCCTGACCTCTAGAAATCTTTCTTCTCCGAAAAGTCATGACGCTCTCCCTTTAAGAGTTCTATCATATGTGAAGCCTTTAACATTATATCCTCCGGAAGAAAGTCAGGCATGACTTTATCCCGTACCTAAATTCAAGGCCTGATATCACAGCGCCTACCGGAGCAGACGCGGGAGAGACTCGTCACTGTTAACATCCTCTCCTAAGCCCGGTATGACGACGAGCGGACTCCTATTGAAAAGTTCAAGAGAAGAGGGAGCTCTGAACGTCTCTCAAATGTCGCTACAAGCTCCTTCAGGAAAAGTAGCCCGCCCTGAGCCTCCATGACCTACTACTCCTTTAGAGAAGAAAGAGGGTCACTGGCCTCTGTAGGGGGCCTCTTCCGGCGCGGAAAGAGTCTTCGCTTACACGAGAAAATTTAGCTTTTATGTGATAAAGAACTTTTACAGTACTACTATTACTACCAATCTTCAACGTAGAACAAAGTAAGTACTAAAGTACTTTAGTAGTCCCAGGCCTGATATCACAGCGCCTACCCTGCAGATGAAAGACTTTATCCTTAGAGGCGGCTTCTAATTGAGTGAAAGAATTCCTACTGTCTTACTAAAAAAGAAATTGCTTCCATTCAAAGAACAGTCTTGCTCTTAGACTCGCTACCAAGACTATCCTCTGACTTCCCTTCCCCACAGTGCTTTCTTGAAGTCTGAAAGCCCATTTGTGTCAAGACTGGGGATGGGCTTAGTCACTCCATGACTCTAGTCTGAGGATCGACTGACTGAATCGCGTGACAATCCTTAAGGAAAAAGAAAGACAAGAGCAGCTAGCAGCGGAGGATCTTCTATGAAAGCAAAGAACATACCGAAGCTCAGTACGCATAGAAGTCAAGTCTACCTCTTCTTTCTGGTAGTCGAGTGGCTTATAGCTTCTGGGACAACAGAAAGACAGAGAAATGACAGTCGATTTCTCTTCTATCCTTTCTTGACTCTGCTGGCATTCATTCTGCCTTCATCTTTTTGGGTTGAATGAAAGAAGAAAGATTTTCTTCGAATGAAAGAAGAGGTACAAAGGAGAGGACAATGAATTTCCTTAAGTGAAACAAGGATATTCAGTATATGTTGTACAGTTAGAACAGCCTTCACTCACTCATTAAGGCATTACGGTCACGGGCTCATTCCGGAAAGGAATAGCAGGACGGGAACTCAATCAGTCTTAGCCCCTCAGCCCCTTCCTTTACCGGCCGGAAAAGCTTACTTTTTTTCTGCAATTAGAGGGGCCTCTTTTATACTCAATGGCTTTCTCTAAGCAATGGAAGGCGATGCGCTTACTCTGAACATGGATTGCCCTTTCCTGATTGACCTTATCGAAAGGATGGAGGAGAAGAAAAAGCTTTCTCCCACTGGCTCTCCTGTCCCCCAGCAACTCCCACAAAGGCTGAAGAAGACTCCTACCCTCCCCTTCTCAATAGGGCCTTCAGCTAGACTGAACTGACTGTAACTCGCTCAATCGGGCGCATTACCCAATGCTCCCTTCTTGAGCTAGACATTCAACGGCTTAAGAGCTACTTAATGAGGATTACAGCTAATAGAATAGAAGACAAAGAATGGAGCACTAAAACCCAAACAAGGCCCTTAATACTACCCGGTGGTGTACCAGAGCTGAGTCTGGCCCTCGGGGGAGGGGGATTACTGAAAATCTTCAACCGCTCCATGGATTTCAAACCGCAATAGAATCCGCACAAGACTTTCCGGGTGTGATGAAGGATACACTGCCAATCCCTCCGCAATAGAGATCGACAATCCGCGCCATGAGGATGAGTCGCCATGCTGAAAAATTCTGATTCTAGTTTGCCTCACAAACCACAATAGCCTTCATCCCAAGCAAGGCTAAGACGAATGCCCGCTGTAACACTCGTACAGATTCCCAAGTCACAAGTAAAAGCCACCAACCACTGCCCACGGGCATCTCTAATGAGCCCACCAGCTCCAGCCTCACCCGGATTACCCTTGGCGCACCCATCCGAGTTCACCTTTACCCTCCGAAAAGACCAGGAAAGAAAGAGAAGCAAAGATGCAACTCAACTCTTAGTTAGTGATGCTTACCAATGGAGGATGTGGCCAGTACAGATCGAGCCAATTCAAAGACGGGGATTTGAACCCAACCCAGAAGAACCATCTCCATTTCGATTTAGCAAACCAATGCCTTAAGCCACCTTGCTCTTCTTCCAATCCACCTACCCAATACCAAATAAAGTTCTTCCGTTAGGCTCTATAAGCCCGAAGCGAATAAAGCTTTACGAATAGATCCGCGGAAAGTCAGTCATTAAAGAAAGCCTGTGCAATCTCTAATTCAGATAGATTGTCCCTTCTTTCTTCCATTTCTTTAGGAATATATGTTTTCGAGTAGAAAGAATGACGAAAGAAAAGGAAGATTTACCACTATCATGGGATCCGTGTTAAGCATAGCCGCTGAGAACATCCTTTGTTTGGTGATGCCGCCAATTTGATTCCTTCTCCTAAAAATGTTGGTGAGCCCCCTATCCCTCACTCACCTCCCCACCTCGAGGGTGGGCCTTGTCCTATTGAAAAGATATGTCAAGTCAATAAGACTACACCAAGCCAAAGCCAATCTCGAAATGCTAATCCATATATGCTTAGTCGCTGCAACTCCACTCGTCAAAAGAACAATTCTAAAATTCGTACTCACTAAACTAAGAATGCCATTCCGCGCGGGGAGATTTTGACTCCAGAAGACCTGGTCAAACTGAATTCACGCTACCCAATCCGAACTCATGAGTGCCTATATTTATTTTAGGATCCTCCTACATCGAGACAATTGGAATTCAATACTTGTTAAGTAACAAATTCCCAAAATTACAAGAAACCACCTTCCCATCTCCGGGCTTCAGAATTTTGATAATAATGCCTGAATCTAATTCAGCTAAAAAAAAGGCTTTCTCTAAATCTCTAACTCGAATATTATTTCGTGATTTTTCAGTTCCGATTGGAATAAGCAGCTGATGAGAGAATCGCGCGAAGGTAGCGCCCGGAAACTTAGAAAGAAATTTTCTGTCCATATCATCGTTAAAAAAAATGGAATGAATAAATCGGACGGGAGGTATTCCTCCCTTTAAGGCCAGGTTTTTCCCAGCCTTGTCCAGTACCGGCGAATGCAGAAAGCTCTCGATTAGATTTAGAATGAATGGATCCTCGATAAGAGGTTTGATTTTGTCGATAAGCCGCTTTCTACAAAGAATCTTACTATATATAGATAAATCAATAACAAATAGGACTCTCAGATTGGACCAACTTCTTATCTTAGCCACAAAAAGCTTATCGGTCTGGCCGGCGAATGACTGTTCAAGAAAGACATTTTTAGTTAATACGTACTTATTTAGTAGATTGGCGAGTGAGATCAGAATGAGCTCATCTTCCAGTTTTAGAGTTAGATATAATTGCCAATAATCGTCGTCGAGACTTTCGAACCAAAAAGTCAGACGGTCCATCTTAATAGGATAGCCCCCTAGCTCTTTTGTGACCCAAAAAAAAGAAAGCTTATACGAACCAGTAAGAATAGCCTGTTCCAGTCTAACGAGATTGACCCTATAGTAAATCAAATTATATTTGATGAACATATCCTTTATTTCCAAAAAAAGAAATTGTCGTAAAGTAGACATGGCAATCCTTTTTTTTAGCCTTGTGCCTTTTTTTCGCCAGCCTAAAAAGGCTGTGCACTTCACTTCAGCCCTTCACATCAAGGTGACAGGATTCGAACCTATGGCCCTCTGTACCCAAAACAGATGCGCTGACCAGACTGCGCTACACCTCGTCTCACCCCCCTCAGCATATAGATCCACCCGATCGATGAAGACTCGAACCGAACTCGCCCATCCTTTTGGGCATAGGGACGCGAGAACCAATCCGAGTAATCAACCGCTTTTTTTAGAAAATCTGCCGATAGGGCGACGCCAAAAAAAAAGCCGTATAGTGCAGGCAGGAGCGCTCACATTTTTTTTTGGCTTCCTCTTTCACTTGAATTAAAAAAAATCCGGCTCGCTCCCGGCTACCTGTCCTTTGGACCCAAAGCCCGCTTAGAAGTGGATTCGAACCACTGACACAAGGATTTTCAGTCCTTTGCTCTAACCAGCTGAGCTACCTGAACCACTTTCCTAAAGTATGTTTTCTTCATCGAATAGCGCCCTACCTTACTTACCACTTTACTAGTCAGGGAAAAGCCCTTTACTAATAACTTAAAAGAAAGGGCTTTTTTCGGCTTTCGGGCAGCTCTTTCAACTGCCGCCTAATCTCCTCTCCCAACATGCTCAAGAACCGAGAGCCGCCCAGGGACTGCCGGAGGGAGCTTGCTTATAAAAAGAAGATAGGCCGGTCAAAACAACGCGCAACGGGCTCTCCGCTCACTAAGTAGTGCTTTTCTGTCCTCCGGGGGACTCCACCAACACACACCAAGAGGTTCTTTCTCTCACGTAATTTCGCCCGCCCGTTCCACTTCCGTGCCGGAGGAAATGGGATTCGAACCCATGATACAATCTTCTTGTATGTCGATTTAGCAAACCAATGCCTTAAGCCACTCAGCCATACCTCCAAGTTGTTGATCGGAATTTGATGTGCGGTTGGTTGCCCGAAGGGCTATCTGATCCGCGTAAGCCGTAGCGCGCTAGCGCGCGTACTCTCTATGAGCGAGACTCCATCAAAGTCTGCCACTCGTTGGGCGACGCCCTCTTTTCTATGAACACCCCACCACTGAATGATGAAGCCAGTCTTCGCCTCCGACCCGACCAGGAGAGAACACAGAGTCAAGCCAAGCCCTTACCCGCCTGAATTGAATTCATATCTCCTTCGTCTGGTCGAGAAGGGAGAAAGCCCGGGGAACTGGACTGTGACTCTTCTATTACATTACGGAGAAGTCCATTTTCGTCATGATCGATCCACGTCCTACCGTAGTGCCCGGAGAACCAGGCTTGCTTAGCTTACAAAGCTAGCTTACTAACTAAAGGCCTTTAGTTAGGGGCTTACTTAGTGCTTGTGCTAAGGTTTGAAGACCCCCGCGCTAATTTAGTTCTTGGCTACGAGTGTTGTCATCCAGTAAAGGATGGGAAAGGTCAGGCTCTGGGGGCTCGGGGTTTGGGGCTTCTTGGTTGACGCTGGCTTCTGAGCCGCCGGAAGACCCAGGCTGGTCCATCATGTTATTCCCCACAGATGGCGTGCCTTCGGTTTCGAAAAACAATGGAAAGAATCGAACCTACTACCCACGGCAGATCAAATAATGAGAGTTTTCCCGCCCCAAAAAACAAGTAAGAACAGGAGATCATGATGTATGCTTACTAATCCAGAAAAATGAAAAAACAATTGAAAACACCATTTGAAAAGTTTTTCCTCTACCATAGTCGCTAAAAGAAAGAGTAGAAAGAAGAATACAGAAAAATGCAGGGGCAATTAATGTTAACTTCTTGAAGAAGCAAAACATATGATACGAATCTTTATTCATAGAGAAATGAAAATGATAAAAGTCAAAGCCTCAATTCAAGAGCACATTCCAGGGAAATAAATTATGTCACAACCCCTTCTTGCAAGATCAACAGGAAGGAAAGAGTCGACGCATTGTTTCGCGATCTCTTGCTTCCTATTTCGCCAGGTCCATCGCCCAGGACCCAGACGGAGCTTCCGCGACACCCCCTTGCTACTAGATGCGCAACTAGGCATCCTTCTTTATTCTCAAACAGACCAAATAACAATATAAAAAGCCTGGGATCCTGTCCCTTGGACGACTTTAGTAATGGGAGAAAGGCAACTGGGCCCTGCAGTGGTAGAACCTGGTGAACCGGGCGTACTACTTGACTTGCCAAGCAGCTCTTTCTTCTCTTATGAGATTTCTAGAAAGAGGGAAGGATCACTCCTAAATGCGGCCTTTCTCTTATATACGATACCATTCGCCATGGATGATACGATTCAAAGAGACAAGAACCTATTCTTGTTCCAATCGTTTGAGGAAAGCCCGTTTTTTTGTCATCAATGAAATTTGATATATGACTTATAAAACCTCATCTCGTTCAGTCTGGGAGATAGTGGAATTTTATCTTTCAACCCGTACATACACCTTTTAAATGAAAGGTATTATAATATAATAAAGGTATTAGTAGTAGTCACATCCTCTCTTCATTCTCTGCTTCCTTTCTTTCATCTGTGATAGATACTGGATCTAATTCAGCATCTGCTTTCAATGGTTTGATACCCTCCCGTCCCGAGCTAACTTGAGAGCTGGGATACTCTGGTTGAATCGCTTCGCTCCGTCGGTGCTCTCAAGAAGTCGCTAGAATGACACTGACTCTTCTTGCATCGAAAAAGAGTTAAAAGATCTACCCTCAAGAACTTGTGCTACTCATGTTCTTTGCTGCTTTCTTACTTAGATTATTTATATAAATTTAATCAAGCCCTGTATGATATTACTCATCGGGTCAGTATGCTTTTCTGCTCATCAAGCTAATCAGTAGCCTGCCTGACGAGGGCTAGGCTAATTTCCACTGTTAACCAAAGCGCTAATCTCTTCTAAGCCCTTACCCTGCTAACTCTTTGAAATAAAGTAAACCTCTTTCAAACTTTCATATAGGAGAAAGATGAATTTTCTCATCCCAAGGGAAAATGAATGGGAAGGGGGCGTCTTAGCTACCCTTCAGGCTAATTATAAGAATAGGATGACTTACCTTTACTGTAAGGCTTTTTGGAAGCCTGCTCCGAGTAAACTCGCGATTCTTTCTTTTAGGCGGACAATTCTCTATATCGACTATCTCGAGGAGGGAATTCCTTCATACTACCACAGCCTCAGCCGCTGCAGCAGTATCCTCATCAGATACAGATTCAGATACTACTCTTTGCGACATATGTTTAACTAGCCTTCGGGTGGAAAAAGATTAGCAGTTAAAGGAGCCGCATCCAAAGCAATGAAATTGTGTTGCGGAAATGAGTATACTCTTGTGGTAAATTTACTGGTATTCAATCAATTAGGTAACTCTTAGCAAGTGCTACGAGTGCTTCGTACTATATATAATATATAGAAGTATGGGAATTTTTCCTCTTCTTTATATCACATCACAATTTTTTTTTTTACGATTCTGCTAATCCTTATGCTCTAACTAGTCTTAATATTCTACAAATTACAGGAAGAAAAGAAACCTAAGAAAGAACTTCAAAAGAAAGAAAGGGAAATAATAGGGTTTTTTTTCTCCTTACACTATTTGATCAAGGAGAAGGCGGGGGACCAGTAAAGCATCAACCATTTAATTTAAACGGATCCATCTTTTCTTAGTCCGATTCTTATATGTATGTTGGGTGCCTCTTCCTCTTCCGCAGATTCGGATTAGTGACAAGGGACCTAGCTAGGCTCCTTGTCTTTACCCCAGAGATATCCCTGCCCTTTCGATCTTACTTATTGACTTATTCTCTAAACCACCTCTGGGCATATTCCTTCCACTAGGGGCATTTGCTTCATTCTGACCTATCTCAACAAGCCCATCTAAGAGCCTATTGAAATTCAATCAATGGCACAGCGTCCGATTCGATCACTCTATCGAGTAGAAGTACAGGGATGATTCAATCGATTCCTAAGACCTTGAAGGGCGAAAGCCCAATCGAACATCAATCACTTCACGGACGCTATTGATTTACCCCAAAACGCGAGAATCAAGGGGAGCGGAAAGAAGCTTCACCGATTCCTACTCTAATCTCAGGCTTCATTGGTAAGGTAAGGAAGCTCCGCAGCTCCAACATCGAATCGGGCAATTCCTCTTCCAGCCCTTGTGACATCAACAAACAAAGCGAGTTGAGCACGAAGACTTTTTCGGAGATGACTTCTGTCAATAGGCAAGTAGCGCCCAATCGAGCGAGAGAAGATAGGGATTTCTCCCAGCACTCGAAGACCAAGAGAAGAGGATGTGAATTGGCTTGGTCTCGTGATCTCATCTACGCAAATGTTCAGATCTTTCTTTGAAGGCCGG